ATCCCTTTCTTTATTGTTCCTTGTATATAGATAACTGTGTCTTATTTAACAGAAAATTCCTGTAATTCATTAGTATAAGGTTTCTATTACTGACTCCATAATAGAAAGTAATGATTTTTTGAAAGTATGAATCGATGGATTCTATTCCACTATTCTAATAGAACAATTCATAAAAAATTTTTATCATATTCATACAATTCAATTAGATGTGAAATCCATAAACTTAACTCTTTTTCATGGTTAAAAATTATTGTGCTCTAATACTCTCTTTCATTTCAAGTAATTGATTGGTCGTACAATACAATGAATGTACTACTATAATACAATAGTAAATAGTATTTGATGAAAGAAAGAGAACAAACAAAAACAGGAACAATCAATATTAATGATGCAACCTTTGTTACATTAAATCCGAAGCAAGGGTTCCCCTTTTTTTTGACTGAACCATAAGAAATTCTATGATATGGAAAGACATAACATGTAACTAAAAAGAATAATAAAACTTGCTAGTTTCTGAAGCAAGTTTCTGAAGCAAGTTGGGCCTGAAATAAATAGAAAATAAAGGTTTTATTTCTTCAATAGATTGTAGGGCACTCTTTATCTTTGCAGAAGGTGGTATCAACTACTTTAGACTCATCACCAGTTACACAATTAATCTATGATTAAGAATTGTAGAATAAGTCAGTGTCCTAGTGAATAAATCTCTTTTTTCCTTTTTCTGTCTATTTCATTTTATCTTTGTTAGTGCTGTCTATAATGACAGATCGATCAAGAGCTTTCAATTGGTATTTTTTATTACATTACGATCCTATCTCGAAAAATTGAAACTTAGGTAAGTGTTTTATCAGCATATGTAGAAAAAAACATATTTCATTTAGTTTTTTCATGCTTACTATAACTAGTTATTTTGGTTTTCTACTGGCTGCTTCAACTATAACTTCAGCTCTATTCATTGGTTTGAACAAGATACGACTTATTTGAAATGAATTGAATGAACAAACAACTCATAAAAATAAATATTTTTCTGGGATTCCAAGTATTCCATGGTTCCTTTTCATACTAATTGCCAACTTTGGGTCATTGAGATTAAGGGAGGATTCAGATTAATATTTAGGAATAGATCTTACCTCTTTTTTATCTCCTCAACGAAATCGAAATGATTGAAGTTTTTCTATTTGGAATCGTGTTAGGTCTAATTCCTATTACTTTGGCAGGATTATTCGTAACTGCATATTTACAATACAGACGCGGTGATCAGTTGGATATTTAATTGAGTAACATTTCTTTTTTTGATTGACCTCCTCTCCGCAGGAGGTCAAATTTGAGTTGTAATTCTATTTTATTAAGTGATTTTATTGTTATTCAGCATAACAAAGAAGAGAATCACGCTCTGTAGGATTTGAACCTACGACATCGGGTTTTGGAGACCCGCGTTCTACCGAACTGAACTAAGAGCGCTTTATTTTTTTTTATGTTTTATGACAGAAAACACAACTGTAAATAAAAAGATTCTTTTTGTACCCTGAAAAATATATTTTGAATGAAAAATTATGGCTAATTTTAATTGATCTCAATTATCTCAATTAATATTTATTATTATTAATATATTAAAATATATTAATTAATCCCTCGTTACTGCCCATAGGAGAAGTAATAGGTAGGGATGACAGGATTTGAACCCGTGACATTTTGTACCCAAAACAAACGCGCTACCAAGCTGCGCTACATCCCTTTTTTCAATTGTTGTACAGTCCCATTGTACAAAAGGCTCGTCTTGTTTTCCACATCATTATTTTCTTCTTTACCCATAAAAAAAATGAAATTTTCTTGATATTTCATTTCTTCTTTTTGGTCTCATATAATATATATACATTTAAAACCGAAGAAAAGAATAAATATTTATCGGCAATGCTCAGGAGAAAAGAGTCTGTCATCTTCATCTTATCTTTTTTTTTAAGGACAAGAAAATCTCATCTACTGGTTCATTTGCGTAAAAATACAAGCGATCTTTAACTACAGCATACGATCGTATATTATATGTATTACAATAAAGAAATAAAGAAGGAGGATTTCCAATGCGAGATATAAAAACATATCTCTCTGTGGCACCCGTGCTAAGTACTATATGGTTTGGGTCTTTAGCGGGTCTATTGATAGAAATTAATCGTTTCTTCCCAGACGCCTTGTCATTCTAGTTATTGACATGGGAAAAAGAAATAAAATTAAAGATACAAAAAATTGTGACAAATTTCTTCTCCCACTCATCTTTTTTTTGGTTGTTTAGTCTGGGAAAGAAAAAAAAAAAATGATCTTCAGCGTCGCATCGAGCGGATCTAAGATCGAATTTGGGAGAGTAGAAATGCTGCGGGTCTAAGGCGGTCTCCCCGCGAAATCATAGAAGATACTTAAATGGGATATTGGAATTAGGATAAGAAAAATTGAATTGTATTTTTAATTATTACATTATAACGATAACGAAAAATTTCGTTATAATGTAATAATTAGCTAATGGTAACTTCTATTGATTTTTTAATTTTATGTTCCTTTCTTCTAGAATAGAAGAGTTGAGTCGATCCAAAATCAAAAGAAAGGGGGTTCATGGCGAAGGGTAAAGATGTTAGAGTAAGAGTTATTTTGGAATGTACTAGTTGTGCCCGAAACGGTGTCAATAAAGAATCGCCGGGAATTTCTAGATATATTACTCAAAAGAATCGACACAATACACCCAGTCGATTAGAATTGAGAAAATTTTGTCGTTATTGTTACAAGCATACGATTCATGGGGAAATAAAGAAATAGGTTGAACAGAACCGTGTGGGTAACCCCTCTAAAGAGTAAAAATCATATAATAATATATATGTATATAATATACACAAATAAAAAAATACAAATAAAATCCTATTTCGGTCCAATTTAAAATGAATGAAGAAATAGGATTTTATAGATAAGGAATAAACCATGGATAAATCCAAACAACCTTTTAATAAATCTAAGCGATCTTTTCGTAGGCGTTTGCCCCCAATTGGGTCGGGGGATCGAATTGATTATAGAAACATGAGTTTAATTAGTCGATTTATTAGTGAACAAGGAAAAATATTATCTAGACGAGTAAATAGATTGACCTTGAAACAACAACGATTAATTACTATTGCTATAAAACAAGCTCGTATTTTATCTTTGTTACCTTTTCTTAATAATGAGAAACAATTTGAGAGAGCAGAGTCGATTCCTAGAAATACGGGTCTTCGAACCAGAAATAAATAGGCATACTATACTCCTCAATTGAACTTCTCAATTGACTCAAAACTTCAATTGGAATTCAACATCAGATCAACGCTTTGTTCGAAAAAGATGTATAATCCAGATTTGATTCTTGTGTTCTAAGAAAAAATGGGAGAAGAATAAAGAAATCTTTTTTTAATTGAAACATGCTCGTTCATTCCTACTACTTAATTTATCTTAATTCTTAATTTCTTTTTATTATATCTTCCCGGAGTTCATTCTCCGGGGAATTTTTTTTCAATCATTGTTGCATATTATATATATTACTTATACTTAATAAGATAATCTCTTTTATTTGATAATCTTATTGGAAATAATGTAAAGACAATTTTTATTTGATATAGCTATTTGTGCAAGTATTTTACGATTAAGAAGTACTTGCCTCTTATACAGATCATGTATTAATCTACTATAACTATAGGATAGTTCATTCTCACGAGTTACTGCATTTATCCGAGTAATCCACAAACGACGAAAATCTCTCTTTTTCCTTCCTCTATCTCTATGACTGGAAACCAAGGCTTTCATTTTTTGTTGAGTAATAGTTCGAGTAAGTCTTGAATGAGCCCCTCGAAAGGTTGATGCAAATAAACGGATTTTTGTTCGACGTCTCCGAGCTATATATCCTCGTTTAACTCTGGTCATTGAATCAAATTAAACTTTGATGAATAACTAATTGATTTCAATTCTTTCAGTCATTCTTTTCCCTTCTCCCTATTCATTAATAACAAAACGGATTATTCCAATATATAAAATATAAATTCCAATGGCTTTTGCTGCTATGACCTTCCTAACCACGATTTTTTATTTCGGGTATTTCATCATTTCACCTGGAAATAAGAAAAATTCTACCGATACTAAACTAAATATAAAAAATGATATAAAATAAATAGTGGGTTCCATCGTTTCTATGGTTACTTCTTAAACGGTGAGGTCCTCTCTATACACCGGAGCCCTCTTCCTCATTTAATCAATGTTATTAGTAACTTGTACAGTTCACATTCTTTGGCTCTACCCATGAATTATATAATAATAGGTCTTCTCACAATAAGAGCTATCCATACAGTGACGGCATTTAATTATGAAAGTTGGCTAGGTAGCTGACCCTGTTAGTCCGTTATTTCAAGAATCGTAGCATAATTTTGTTGTTTCTCACAAATATCATGCATTTCCCCCGCTTAGTGGATAACCATTTGATTTGCTACCAATGGGGAATTGTTTTTCATCCCAAATCAAGGTGATTGGATTTGCACCAATAGAAACCATAAATTCTATACACAATAGAGGTATATAATAAATCTTTATTTTTCGTTTAGATAGTAAGTAAAATAAATAGTTTTTTTCCATTCTATCTATTGTACTTATTGATATTGGAAAAATTATCTCGTTTGTTCGAGTTGATGATCTGAACGAGTCGCACATACACCCTAGTACATGTTCCTCGACGCTGAGGGCATCCTCGAAGAGCGGGAGATTTCGTAACATTTCTAATTGGCTGTCTTGTCTTTCTAATAAGTTGTTTAATAGTTGGCATGTTGAATCATATATATTTTAGAATGGGCTGGTTTAGATCGATCTTAACCTGATGATTATGAATTATTTCCATTCAATTGAATTAATATTTTATCGGTGTAAAATATTTAATATCAAATCATGGAAAATTTGAATTATGGTTTGAAATTCATGGATTTATACGGGATCCTCAGTATTTTCTACTGCTACAAGATCAACAATGCCATAAGCTTGGGCTTCTGCTGCTGACATAAAAACATCCCTTTCCATGTCTTCGGATATAACCCATAAAGGGTTTCCCGTTCTTTGTACGTAAACCTTTGTAAGGGTTTCGCGAAGTTTCAGTAGCTCTTCCGCTTCCAGGATAAATTCCCCTGCTTGTGCTTCATAAAAAGAACTAGCAGGTTGGTGAATCATAACCCTGATGATATAACATCATGAAAGGTTCTTCTATCTCGCATAATTGATCAAACAAAAGAAAGGGATCAAAAATGCCAAGAAGAAAAGATAGGATTGAACAACCGTACAGGCATTTTTTATGCATACGGCTCTGCAATAGAATTTTCTTTGCCCTTCTTTTTTCTGTTGAAGAAAAATACAGAAGAGAGACAAAAAGAATCCATTCGATTCAGATTGTTGAATAATCTATTTACCACCCTTCCTTTCGTATTCCTTTTTTAGGAGTTAAAAAATACTATGATGGTTCTGTTGCTTTATATATTTATCTTATACGTGATTTAGCAATCCCAAGGTGTTTTTTGATCCGATCAAAATAAGAAAAAAAAGATCTTGTTTCATCTTCTTACTCTTTCTTTCATAAATAGCGGAAAGAAACTTTTAGTGTGTAAGAAAAATGGTTTGTGACGCTGAAAAGGGTCTCTGACACATAATATCAAAATAATAAGACCAAATCCGGAAATAACCCTTGTTTCATACTACTATTTCGATACGTAATCTTGTGTTACGAAAAAACAAAAAAAAAAAAGATTTGTTTGTATCGAACTTAAAGTGCCATGCTATTATTACTTATTATTCATATTCGATATGGCGAAGGCATAGTCGTTTTTCTTAAATAAAACAAAAAACTCATTGGCGCCAAGCGTGAGGGAATGCTAAACGTTTGGTAATTTCCCCCCCTACCAGAATGAAAGATCCCATTGAAGCGGCTAATCCCATGCATATTGTATGTACATCTGGTGGCACAAATTGCATAGTGTCATAAATAGCTATTCCTGGTATTACCCATCCTCCGGGGGAGTTTATAAACAAATAAAGATCCCTAGTATCATCCTCTATACTAAGATATACCATAAGACCAACAAGTTGATTCGAGATCTCGCTATCAACCTCTTGTCCTAAGAAAAGCAATCTTTCTCGATAAAGTCGGTTGATTAGGACAAAATTGTATCCTTTAGGAACCGTACATGCGCCTTTGGGTGCATACGGTTCAAAAAAATTGCGAAAAAAATAATCAATGTGTCGATTTCAGCCCTATTTCTTTTTCTGTAACAGTTTTTTATTTTTAATAGAGGGGCTTGTTCTTCCATTTTTCAAGAAAGACGGGTTTTGCTGTCTTTCCTCGAAAAGAATTCACTGAAGTTATTGAACTAACCTTTCATTGATGTATTATTTCATCGAGATTCCAATTCTGATGTTATTTTCTTGTTCCTGAATGGGCCTTTAAAATTTTTTAGGTTCATGTTCTACTCCGGGTAAAGATTCGCCCGAATTCTATTTGCGCATATAGGGCAAATGATATCAGTACCACTCACTTCTTTTTGTTAAGACTTCGTTTTTGTGAACCCACTTCTTCATATCTTCCGCCAAATTATTCGATATATTTACTATTTTATTAATTGGCAATTTGAGATAACTCCTATGGTAGAAAAATCATTTATGATACAAGTTATAATCGTATACATATTACCAATTTGGTATTTTCTGAACGGAGCCTGGATACTTTATTTTATTATTACAAGCTAACCATAAATCCTTCTAATTTAAATTATTTATCCCCAAAATCAAAATAAATTGATCCAATTGTACTTCGCGCTCCAAATTATTGATGGTTCAATCCATTTTTCTTGGGCGAAACATAAGATATCTCAGTCGGAAAGAGAATGGGTGAATTCCATATGACCCAATATGTCTCACAAGTCGCACTATACGTCAACCCAAACCGCATCTTCCTCTCCAGGACTCCGAAAAGGTACTTTTGGAACACCAATGGGCATTAAATTAAAGAAAAAATTAAGTACTATATTTTACTTTGATGTGGAAACGTAATAATTTATTGTCTTCATAATTTTTATTTTACTTCTGTTTATCCTATTTTATATATGTTTATATATGGATTTTATACATAGATTGTAAGACTCATATCATAGAGGAAGACGGAATAAATAAAGAAAAATTCTGACGAATAAATCGTTTGAATGATAAACAAGTATTTATGCGTTCGTTCCTCAAAAATTAGACCAATCCCCATTGCGTATTGCTACTTATCGGGTATAGAATAGATCTGCTTCTATTTGTTCCTACGAACAGAATTGTTCCATTATTTCGAATGGAACGAAATAAATATTAACTCTTGCTCATAGACAATCTACGGAAAAGGGTTAGGTACTTTAGGTACTATAGTATATAGTTTAGTTTTTTCCAATGCGATAAAGTTACATAGTGTCTATTTATCTTTGATAAAGAGGTATTTCCATGGGTTTGCCTTGGTATCGTGTTCATACGGTTGTTTTGAATGATCCCGGTCGGTTACTTTCTGTCCATATAATGCATACAGCTTTAGTTGCTGGTTGGGCCGGTTCAATGGCTCTATACGAATTAGCGGTTTTTGACCCTTCTGACCCTGTTCTTGATCCGATGTGGAGACAGGGTATGTTTGTTATACCTTTCATGACTCGTTTAGGAATAACTAATTCATGGGGCGGTTGGAGTATTACAGGAGGGACTGTAACAAATCCGGGTATTTGGAGTTACGAAGGTGTGGCAGGGGCACATATTGTGTTTTCTGGTTTGTGTTTTTTGGCAGCTATTTGGCATTGGGTGTATTGGGACCTAGAAATATTCTGCGATGAACGTACAGGAAAACCCTCTTTGGATTTGCCAAAAATCTTTGGAATTCATTTATTTCTCTCAGGGGTCGCTTGCTTCGGTTTTGGCGCATTTCATGTAACAGGTTTGTATGGTCCTGGGATATGGATATCGGATCCTTATGGGCTAACTGGAAAAGTACAACCTGTAAACCCTGCGTGGGGCGCGGAAGGTTTTGATCCCTTTGTTCCTGGAGGAATAGCTTCTCATCATATTGCAGCGGGTACATTGGGCATATTAGCGGGCCTATTCCATCTTAGTGTCCGTCCGCCTCAACGTTTATACAAAGGATTACGTATGGGAAATATTGAAACCGTACTTTCCAGTAGTATCGCAGCTGTCTTTTTTGCAGCTTTCGTTGTTGCTGGAACTATGTGGTATGGTTCAGCAACTACCCCGATCGAATTATTTGGTCCTACTCGTTATCAGTGGGATCAGGGATATTTCCAGCAAGAAATATATCGAAGAGTTGGCGCTGGGTTAGCCGAAAATCTGAGTTTATCAGAAGCTTGGTCTAAAATTCCTGAAAAATTAGCTTTTTATGATTACATCGGTAATAATCCAGCAAAAGGGGGATTATTCAGAGCGGGATCAATGGACAATGGAGATGGAATAGCTGTTGGTTGGTTAGGACATCCCGTCTTTAGAGATAAAGAAGGACGCGATCTTTTTGTACGTCGTATGCCTACTTTTTTTGAAACATTTCCGGTAGTTTTGGTAGACGGAGACGGAATTGTGAGAGCCGATGTTCCCTTTAGAAGGGCGGAATCAAAATATAGTGTCGAACAAGTGGGTGTAACTGTTGAGTTCTATGGTGGCGAACTCAATGGAGTCAGTTATAGTGATCCTGCTACTGTGAAAAAATATGCTAGACGTGCTCAATTAGGGGAAATTTTTGAATTGGATCGAGCTACTTTGAAATCTGATGGTGTTTTTCGTAGTAGTCCAAGGGGCTGGTTCACTTTTGGGCATGCTACGTTTGCTTTGCTCTTCTTTTTTGGACACATTTGGCATGGTGCTAGAACCTTGTTCCGAGATGTTTTTGCTGGTATTGATCCAGATTTGGACGCTCAAGTGGAATTTGGAACATTCCAAAAACTTGGGGATCCAACTACAAAGAGACAGGCAGTCTGATACAACATTGCTCTGGCCTACATTTTATGCTTTACATAAAGTAAAGTGCCGGATCTATTTTGAATTACCCCTTTTTATTTGACTCTTTTCCCTTTCTTTATCTTGGTAAATGATCGTATCCCAAATGAATAGGTGTGGAAGCTATAATTGTAAACCACGATCGAATCTATGGAAGCATTGGTTTATACATTTCTGTTAGTCTCTACTTTAGGGATAATTTTTTTCGCTATCTTTTTTCGAGAACCACCTAAGGTTCCAACTAAAAAATGAAATGATTTTTCATTATCTCAATTGAAGTAATGAGCCTCCCAATATGGGAGGCTCATTACTTCAATCAACTAGTCTCCGTGTTCCTCGAATGGATCTCTTAGTTGTTGAGAGGGTTGCCCAAAAGCGGTATATAAGGCATACCCAGTAAAACTTACAAGTAAACCAGATATGAAGATGGCGACTAGGGTTGCTGTTTCCATTATTAAATAATTTCAAGATCGCGGTGGATCTATAACTACAATAAGATCATTTATTTACAACTACAACAAAATAGTATACAAAGTCAACAGATCTCAACTAATGAATGAAATAGAATTTATGGCTACACAAACCGTTGAGGGCAGTTCTAGGTCTGGACCAAGACGAACTGTTGTAGGGGATTTATTGAAACCGTTGAATTCGGAATATGGTAAAGTAGCTCCGGGATGGGGGACTACTCCATTTATGGGGGTTGCAATGGCTTTATTTGCAATATTCTTATCTATTATTTTGGAAATTTATAATTCTTCCGTTTTATTGGATGGAATTTCAATGAATTAGATTTGATTTATAAGAATTATGAAGTCCTATTTTTTCGATAAAAAAAATTCTTAGAACTCGAATTTCTAGGACGTTTTGGTAGTTCGACCGTGAAATTCCTTTGTTTCGGTATTTCCGGAATATGAGTGTGTGACTTGTTATAATTGATCCTATTGATAATACAGAGAATAGATCTGTCATCTTGATAGAGATGATTCTACCTCGTCGGATATTTAGATTTATTTAATATCTGGAGCACGGAAGGGGTATATAGAATATATCAAGAAAAGAAATATTTGAACTATGATTCATATTTATTCAGACCTCGTAACCGGACTAAAAAAAAAAAGAACAAAAACAAAAGAAGGGGGGATTGCCTAAATAAAACGCCTTTTCTTCCTTCAAAATCATGCACCTTGACTGAAGGACAACTTTTTCTCTGAATTTTGTTGAGTTGTTACATTTAGTCCAGTCATTGAATAAGTGATGGTCAAACGGTTCTTACTCAGAGAGTCTTTGAGCTTAATTTTTAACTTTGTTAAATCATCGGGGTTATAGTATGAATCTGAAGTTTTAATTGATTCATAGGGTCTCAACAAGAGAATTCCTATCAATAATAAAACAATAAATAAATAGTAAATTTGACTTATGCAAAAAAACTACACAAATAAACAATATATAGATAGGGGAAAAGAAGACTCAAGAGGCCTATAACAATATAAAGAAAGACAAATGAGCCGACTTGATATTGGCATTATCATCGCAAAGAAAAGATTCCGGATTTTTATTTTTTCATATTTTTTGGACAGATATAATCAAGTATCTAATAAGTTTCCAATTTTATATTACATATCCGTTGAAATCAGTATTTGTGTGTTTCTGCTTGAGCCGTACGAGATGCAATTTTCATATACGGTTCTCAGAGGGGGAGTCTCCTTGTTTTACCTATCTCAATAAAGTATATGATTGGTTTGAAGAACGTCTAGAGATTCAGGCGATTGCAGATGATATAACTAGTAAATATGTTCCTCCTCATGTCAACATATTTTATTGCTTAGGAGGAATCACACTCACTTGTTTTCTAGTACAAGTAGCTACGGGTTTTGCTATGACTTTTTACTATCGTCCAACCGTTACAGAGGCTTTTTCCTCTGTTCAATACATAATGACTGAGGTCAACTTCGGTTGGCTAATTCGATCAGTTCATCGATGGTCGGCAAGTATGATGGTTCTAATGATGATTTTGCACGTATTTCGTGTATATCTCACGGGTGGGTTTAAAAAACCCCGCGAATTAACTTGGGTTACGGGTGTAGTTCTGGGTGTATTGACTGCATCTTTTGGTGTAACTGGTTATTCCTTACCTTGGGACCAAATTGGTTATTGGGCAGTAAAAATTGTAACAGGTGTACCTGAAGCTATTCCTGTAATAGGATCGCCTTTGGTAGAATTATTGCGTGGAAGTGCTAGTGTAGGTCAATCCACTTTAACCCGTTTTTATAGTTTACACACTTTTGTATTGCCTCTTCTTACTTCCGTATTTATGTTAATGCATTTCCTAATGATACGTAAGCAGGGTATTTCAGGTCCTTTATAAGGATTTTTTATAAAAAAAAATAAGACAGGTCGATTATAGATATTTATAATTGATTATATATTTATTATTTCGGAGAGGAACAATAGTATTTCATTGCCACAAATATGGATTATTGAAAAGAATAAGACATATTATTTGGATATTTCTCTTCAACCCCGAAGTATTTTTTATTTGATACTTTGATACAAATAGTTGAAGTGGATTCTCCGAAGAGAAAATGGATTATGGGAGTGTGTGACTTGAACTATTGATAGGGCCATGCGGATATATGATTTGATCCGCCACATTGGAAATCACAATTAAATGTGTCTCCGCATCCAATCAACACGTAAGTCTTCCTACGTATACGTAGCAGAGGATAGGCTGGTTTACTTAAGGAGAATTCTTTCTATGATTATACCTGAATCCATGTAATGCATGAACAGGCTCCGTAAGATCCCGTAGAATAAGTGATTCAGCATCATCCAAATGATGTTATATCTATTACATTTATTTAATGATGTTATATCTATTACATTTATTTATAGTATGGAACTGCATTCATTTCCTTTGCATTGACCCGGATCTATGATACTATCGGGGTGAAATAGGGGATCTAAGGAAGAATAGAGGCTAGACTGTATTAGTAACAAGTAAATCCTTTGTATGTAAAAAGACTCGAGATATTGTGTGGATAGACACCAATTACAAGTCATGAGACAACCCAAAAAGCATTTGGTCATGATCCAATTTATAAGCCCACTTGGGTGTTGAGCATTTACTCGTAAGAACTGAATTCACAATGAATAGTTGGAACTCCGGAAAATAGAACCTTTCTTACATGGAGTCATTATATTCGTGTGGATATAGATGAAATAGTTTTTTATATCGATCTATTTCTGTTATTCTTTTGATTTTTGTTTTGCTCGAGCCGGATGATGAAAAATTATCATGTCCGGTTCCCTCGGGGGATGAATACATAATAATTCACCTATCCCAATAACAAAGAAACCAGATTTGAATGATCCTGTATTAAGAGCTAAATTGGCAAAAGGAATGGGACATAATTATTACGGGGAACCCGCATGGCCCAATGACCTTTTATATATTTTTCCAGTAGTAATTCTAGGTACTATAGCATGTAACGTAGGCTTAGCGGTTCTAGAACCGTCAATGATCGGTGAACCGGCGGATCCTTTTGCAACCCCTTTGGAAATATTACCCGAATGGTACTTCTTTCCTGTATTTCAAATACTTCGTACAGTACCAAATAAGTTATTAGGTGTTCTTTTAATGGTTTCAGTACCATTAGGATTATTCACAGTACCTTTTTTGGAGAATGTCAATAAATTCCAAAATCCGTTTCGTCGTCCAGTAGCTACAACTGTTTTTTTGATCGGTACCGCAGTAGCACTTTGGTTAGGTATTGGGGCAACATTACCTATTGATAAATCTTTGACTTTAGGTCTTTTTTAAATTGATTCAATTGTAACATCATATGGGTATCTAGGGAATAGTTCCTTTAAAGTGAATTTTCCCTAGATACATTCAATTTTTGATTTTATTATGAATTAATTATGCAAATATATTATATGGATCGTGTTGAAAATCAAAAAACGATTTTTTCTTTTTTTCTTTATCTTTAGAAAAAAGATGAAATAATTGCAATGAATTTAAAATGAAAATTTATTTATTTTTAGGTAAATGAATTGCGAAACGCTTTTGTAGAATACTCAATATTTCTTTTACATCTTCTGGGCGAAAATATTCAATTTTCATAAGATCTTCTTGACTGTTACTCAAAAGGTCCAATAATGTATGTATATTGGACCTTTTGAGACAATTATAGGTTCTGGAAGGCAATTCTAATTGATCAATAAAAATATATTTCAATGCAATTCCTTTTTTATTTTTCTTTAGATTAGATAATCTATCATGAAAGGGAAAAAGGGGTAAAGTAAATTTGTTTTTATTTTCCTCCAAATTAGTGTTTTCCTCCTCTGCATGTAGAAAAGGAATAAATAAATCAATCAAATTACGAGAAGCCTCATAAAGTGCTTCTTTTGGAGTTAAACTCCCATTTGTCCATATTTCGAGAAAAAGGATCTCTTGTTTTTCATTCCCATTCCCATAGGAATAAATACTATGATTCACATTTCGAACAGGCATGGATACAGCATCTATAGGATAACTTCCATCTTGAGAGTGATTTGTGGATTTTATACGATATCCACGATCTCTCTTGATTTGTAATTCAATACGCAACTCAACGGGTTCTGTGAGGTTAGCTATATGTTGTGTAGTGTCAACTATTTCCACAGACGGCGGTGAGATGATATCTTGAGCAGTTACGCATTTTGGACCTTTGATGCAAATGAATGCGTCTCGAACTCCATACAAATTACTTCTCAATACAATTTCTTTCAAATTCATTAAAATTTCATGTACAGATTCTTCAATACCCGGTATCGTCGAATATTCATGTGGTACCTTCTCAAATTTTGCATGTGTGATACACGTACCCTCTATTTCTCCAAGTAAAACCCTTCGCATGGCAATACCTATTGTATCGGCTTGGCCTTTCATAAGTGGGGACAGAATGAAACGTCCATAATAAAGACGTTTACTGTCTACTCTTGATTCAACACACTTCCACTGTAGTGTTCGAGTGGATCCTGCTACTTCCTCTCGAACCATACTAATATATTATTATTTAGATTGGTGAATCATTTATTTCTCTTGAAATCTGTTCAATTCTTATTTTTATACACGCCTTTTTTTAGGGGGTCTACATCCATTGTGTGGCATAGGGGTTATATCGCGTACGAAACTTAATAGTATACCACTTCTACGAATAGCTCGTAATGCTGCATCTCTTCCGAGACCGGGGCCCTTTATCATAACTTCTGCTCGTTGCATACCCTGATCCACCACAGTACGAATAGCGTTTATTGCTGCAGCTTGAGCGGCAAAGGGTGTCCCCCTTCTTGTGCCTTTGAATCCAGAAGTACCGGCGGAGGACCAAGAAACCACCCGGCCTCGTACATCTGTAACAGTTACAATGGTATTATTGAAACTCGCTTGAACATGAATAACTCCTTTTGGTATTCTACGTCCATTTTTACGTGAACCAATACGTCCATTCCCACGTGAACCAATTCTTGGTATAGGTTTTGTCATATTTTATCATCTCATAAATATGAGTCAGAAATATACGGAGATATCCATTTCATGTTAAAAATCTTTGATCTTTTATTTATTTTTGACTTACATTAGTCCTTCCTTTCGCTTTAGAAAGTAAGTTCCTTTTAAGAAATATTATCCTTGTCTCTGTTTATGTTTCGGATTGGAACAAATCACTATAATACGCCCCCTCCTACGAATCAGTCGACATTTTTCACAAATTTTACGAACAGAAGCTCTTATTTTCATATTTATGATTCCCTATATTTTCTTTTTAATTCTGAATCTACTTCTTGAAACAAAAAAATCCCTTTAATTTTGGAACCCCAAATTCTATCCCCATGAGGAGGATGCTAAAAAAATACCTAATCGTTCGAATCCTTGTTGCGAAGTCTATAAATTATACGTCCTCTGGTTGAATCATAACGACTTACTTCGATTTTGACTCTATCCCCCGGTAGTATGCGTATAAAACTGCGTCGGATCCTCCCCGAAACATAACCTAGAATTAGATCCTCATTATCTAAACGGACCCGGAACATACCATTGGGAAGTGATTCAGTAATTAAACCTTCATGAATCAATTTTTGTTCTTTCATTCCGGGTGACCCCCCCTGGAAGTATCAACTAATGGAGGAGTAGTCATATAACTTACCTTTCCTTTCCTTTTCACGGGTAATAAGTTACAGATCAAATTAGGACGCCAGAAGGGGGGGATCAACATATATATATATGACACAACATTTCTCCCCCAATTCCTTTTAGTCGGGCTTCTCGATCTGTCATTATACCCTGAGAAGTGGAAAGAATTGCAATTCCCATTCCACCTAAAATCTTAGGAATTCGTTGATAGTTAGAATAAATTCGTAGACCGGGTCGGCTGATACGTTTTAAAATAGTTTTATGTATACCCTTCCTAGTCCTTTTATGTCGCAGGGTTGAAACCAAGAAATATTTGTTATTTTCCCGATGTTTTCTAACGTTTTCAATAAAACCCTCTTGTAGAAGTATTTTAACAATGTTTTCAGTTATATTGGTAGATGTTATTCGAACCGTTTCCTTTTTATCCATATCAGCATTTCTTATCGAGGTTATTATATCGGCAATAGTGTCTCTACCCATGATGAACTAGAATTATTGTTGTCCTCTAATTTTGATATAATCAACATGTTTTTTAGGAATTATTAAAAATATATACTTGAGATATAATCTACTAATTGATCTATTTTATATTGATCTATTTTCGATACACTACTATATCATAATCTTATCTAATTTATAATACCTCAGGGGCTAATGAGACTATTTTTGTGAAATTCAACTGTCTCAATTCTCGAGCAATCGCACCAAAAACCCGAGTCCCTTTTGGGTTTCCTTCTTGATCGATGACAACTGCTGCATTGTCATCATATCGTATTATCATACCGTTGTCACGTTTAAGTTCTTTACGTGTACGTACAATTACAGCTCTAATTACTTCTGATCTTTCTAGAGGCATATTAGGCACTGCTTCCTTGATTACAGCAACAATAACATCACCAATATGAGCATATTGACGATTACTAGCCCCTAAGATTCGAATACACATCAATTCTCTAGCCCCGCTGTTATCCGCTACATTCAAAAGGGTCTGAGGTTGAATCATATCATTATTTTTTTTTTTTAATCTGCTCTTTCAATGCAAAGAGTAAAGGAAAAAAAGAAATATTATGTGTCCAGAAATAAAAAAATCCCCTTTTTTCATCCCTAACATTCCTTTGGTTCTAAATCCTTACTTATCGCGCAATAACAAATTGAGTTCGTATAGGCATTTTGCACGCAGCTATTGACATAGCTGCTTTAGCTACGGTTTCTGATACTCCAACCATTTCATAAAGTATTCGACCGGGTTTAACAACGGCTACCCAATATTCAGGGGACCCCTTACCGGAACCCATACGTGTTTCCGCTGGTCTTAGTGTAACGGGTTTGTCGGGAAATATGCGTACCCATATTTTTCCGCCGCGGCGTGCATATCGTGTCATTGCTCTTCGCCCAGCTTCTATTTGTCTAGCTGTGATCCAAGCGGGTTCAAGTGCCTGAAGAGCATATCTTCCGAAAGAAATATGATTGCCTCGAGAAGATATTCCTTTCATTCTTCCTCTATGTTGTTTACGGAATCTGGTTCTTTTGGGGTTATAGTTGATGGTTATTTCTCAATTCCATCTCTACTGCAGAACTGGACATGAGAGTTTCTTCTCATCCAGCTCCTCGCGAATAAAATAATGTAATAATATTACTATTACATATATATATAAATAATATTACTATTACATATATATATATATATATTTATATATATTATATATTTGTAATTTTAATAAATAAAAATAATGAAAAAAAAAATGTTAAAATCATGGGATTTATAAGAAGAAGTTATATTTATATTGTATATATATAATAACTAGTTAGACTATAGTTAGATGTCTATTTATAAATTTTTATTGTAATTAATTCTTCTTTATTTTTTTTTTTTATTTATTATTGAATCACGCAAAATTTTGTAATCTAGTAAATAAATAAGAGTTTCGCGGGCGAATATTGACTCTTTTCTGCTTCATTCGTAGAGGTCAACTCATACTATGACCACTCAGAATAAATTGGTTCCTGGTTCATTCCGCCATCCTTGCCAATGAATTATTAGGATTCGTTTTCAATAGAATCTTATATAGTCATGGGTTCCGTCGTTCCTATAGCTTCTTCATTAATGGTTAGGCCTGAATTCTGCAATGGAGCCCCCAACTAAATTTGTTTCTGAGTCAATCCCCTCAGTTTCTATTAACTCGGGCTCTTTACTTTGTTTTATTATAAGTATTGATGCTTTATCACATTGCTTTTTCCGAGATTATTCATGGACCATACATATTGGAATTGTATTATAATAGCATTGATATTTTTCTTCTCTCTTTCTATCATCTTTCCATTTATCTACATCCCTTTATTTTTGTTTCATAATCTTTTAATTTATTTAATTTAATTGGATTTATCATAATCCCATTTTTTTATGGAATAAAATTTCAGTTGCTACAACTACATGATCGATACATCATATAGTGACTGTTTTGTGGGATGTCGACAATACGAAGCAATAAGTTAGTTTTTAGTTTCTATAGTTATTAGTCTATAGTTCTATAGTGCAAGTGCAGGGGTCCTTTTTTTTAATCCCAACTCTAACTAAAGAAAAAACCAACGAGTCACACACTAAGCATAGCAATTCTACCAATTGAAATGGTCGATCGAATTTTTATTTAACCCTATAGAAATAAAATTAGTATTTATTGTTCATTTTTGATTGAATGGGGGGAAAAAGAATGAAAATTTTTTAATTTTTTTGTTCTATCACTAGATAGAATAACAAGACAAATAAAAAGGGGTTCATTATATTATTTTATTATTCCTCGTCTACAAATATCCAAATTTTGATGCCCAACACTCCATAGATAGTTCGAACTGTATAGGAACAATAATCAATTTTAGCACGAATGGTCTGTAGGGGAACTCTGCCCTCTCTAATCCATTCAACACGGGCAATTTCTTTCCCATCGATACGCCCTGCAATTTGTATTTGAATTCCTTTTGTATCCGTTTGCTCAGTTAATTCAATAGCTTTTTTCATTGCTTTTCGAAAGGAAACTCTATTTTTTAACTGTAAAGCTATATATTCCGCAAGAATATTAGGTTGCCCATAAGGTTTTTCAATTCTTGTGATAGCAATGTTGAGCCTTCGGTTCACAGAATTTAACTTTTTTTGTACATTTATCTGTAATTCTTCGATTCCTCGTGTTCGACTCTCTATTAATAAATTCGGGAATCCAATATAGATTATGACCTGGATTAAATCTATTCGTTTTTGAATTCCTATACGGGCAATTCCTTCGAAACCAGAGGATATTCTCATATTTTTTTGCACATAATTCTTGATACAGTCTCGTATTTTTTCATCCTCTTGGAGACCCGCGGAAAAGTTTTTTGGTTGTGCGAACCAAAAGGAATGATGGCTTTGAGTTGTACCAAGTCTGAAACCAAGTGGATTTATTTTTTGTCCCATATTTTTTATTATACTATCTTTTCATCCATATGTTATTTTTAAATATGAATCTAAATTTTTAATTTCTATAAAAATTATTTAGATTTATCCTTCAGTACAATTGTTATATGACATGTGGGTCTTTTTATTGGATAACTGCGCCCTCGAGCTCGGGGTCTTAACCTTTTCACAATGGGACCCCCATTGACTTCGGCTTTACTAATAAATAAATCAGCTTCGTTCAAACCCATATTATGACTAGCATTTGCTGCTGCAGAATAAACCAATTTTAAAATTGGATAAGAGGCTCTATAAGGCATGAGTTCCAGTATCATAAGTGTTTCTTCATAGGAACGCCCGCGAATTTGATCAATTACTCTTCGGGCTTTGAAAACAGACATATGTATATGTTGAGCTAAAACTTTGACTTCTGTGCCCGATCTATTCGAGTTCTTGTTTATCATAAGGTTAGTTACCCCCACCAATGGATGATGAGAAATTATTCTATTATTTTTGTTCTATAATTACTCTACTTAAATTACCATTATTCTACTTAATATAAATTGTTAATACTTAACTTCTTAACTTAATATATATATTCCGTATATTATTTTATTAATTATTAATTTATTATTAATATTAATTTACATTTTTTTTTTCTTTTTTATTACTTTAGAACTTTTGATTATATTTACTTATCATATTTGTTTATATTTGTACTCTTTTATATATCTATTTTTTATTTAATAGAAATTGAAATAAAAAAAGAATTAACGGCGAGATTTATTATCGTTTTTTGCATGTCTACCAAAAGTCCGAGTGGGTGCGAATTCTCCCAATTTATGACCTACCATACGATCCGTTATATAAATGGGTAAATGCTCTTTTCCATTATGAATAGCAATTGTATGCCCGATCATTGTGGGTATAATGGTTGATGCTCTGGACCAAGTTATTATTATTTCTTTTTCCTCCTTCATATTGAGTTGTTCGATTTTTCCCAATAAATGATTAGCCACAAAAGGATTTTTTTTTAGTGAACGTGCCACAATTGATAACTCCTTTTTTTTGTAAAAATATAAAGCCCATAAACAATTTCAAATTTCAAAAATTCTATTTTCAATATTCTTAATTCTTATTTACGGCGACGAAGAATAAAACTATCACTATATTTTTTCCTTTTCCTACTTCTTCTTCCAAGTGTAGGATAACCCCAAGGGGTCATAGGTTTTTTTCTACCAATTGGGGCTCTCCCTTCACCGCCCCCATGGGGATGGTCTACAGGGTTCATAACTACTCCTCTTACTACAGGACGTTTACCTAGCCAACACTTAGATCCGGCTCTACCCAAACTTTTTTGGTTCACCCCAACATTACCCACTTGTCCGACTGTTGCTAAGCAGTTTTTGGATATTAAACGGACCTCTCCAGACGGTAATCTTAATGTGGCCGATTTACCCTCTTTTGCAATCAGTTTCGCTACAGCACCTGCTGCTCTAGCTAATTGTCCACCCTTTCCAAGTGTGATTTCTATGTTATGTATGGCCGTGCCTAAGGGCATATCGGTTGAAGTGGATTCTTCTTTTTTATCAATAAAAACCCCTTCCCAAACTGTACAAGCTTCTTCCAAAGCATACGGCTTTCTAGATGTATATGATGATATCTAGACAGATAGATCTTATATGAATCGTATGATGAAGTACCATATGAGTGGATATATAGGAATCCAAATCTGCCGAATCGCTCATGTTATGATCTTCTACATCCTAGGTCTCCTCGTTCCGTCATCTGGCTTATGTTCTTCATGTAGCATTCAGACCGAATGACTCTATGAAATTACGTCGATACTTCCACTTACGGGTAACGTAGGAGACATCTCTATTTTTCCCCGGGGGATCCTTATACACTGCTTAGCTTTCAATTCGCCTCTGACCATCAAATTAAATGTGAATAACCCGTCTTCCTCTCTTTGAAACAAGGAGCGCTTCCGGTTCTGTCCGTGCTTCAAACAATTTTGTCTTCTCCATATTACCATATCTCTAGAGTCAATAATTTTCTATGAAGAACTACTGAACTCAATCACTTGCTGCCGTTACTCAACAGTTTTCTGTTGAGGTCTATCCCGTGGAGGTACTCCAATTGGATCAGTGATCGATTTCTAGGTTTCGTCGTAAACCTAATTGGTTACTTCCAATTACGTAAATCAATAGTTCAAACCGCACTCAAAGGTAGGGCATTTCCCATTGATATAGGAACTTCTGTACCAGAAACAATGGTATCTCCAATTATAGCCCCTCTGGGATGTAAAATATATCTCTTCTCACCATCCCCATAGTGTATGAGACAAATGTATGCATTTCGATTAGGGTCGTATTCTATGGTTACGATTCTACCAGATATGTCTTTTTCATTCCGTCGAAAATCGATTTTACGGTATAGACGCTTATGACCTCCCCCTCTATGCCTTGCGGTAATGATTCCTCTGGCATTACGACCTTTACCACAACGATGCTGTCCATAAATCAATTTATTTCGTGGATTGGATTTCCTGTCTACGGCTCCGTTGCGTGTGCTCGGGGTAGAAGTTTTGTATAAATGTATCGCCATGTTATTAAGTATTTTGCTTTAAGTTCTTTTCTCTATAAGAGGTGGAATAGAATAACCCGGTTGAAGCGTAATGATCATACGTCTGTAATTGGAATGCATTGTATGTCCCATAATAGGTCCCATTCTTCTACCCTTTCCGGGGAGTCGATGACTATTCATAGCTATTACCTTGACACCAAAGAAGAGTTCGACCCAATGCTTTATTTCTGTCCTAGTTGATCCTGATTCGACATTAGAAGTATATTGATTGTTCCCCAATAACCGAATACTTTTTTCTGTAAATACTGCATATTTGATTCCATCCATAAATCCATTTTCTTCCCTATAAGTTCCAGTATCGATAAGAATTCTAGTTCTTATTGTTCATATGTTATGGTATGAATATACCATACCAATTCGTTATGTATGGATGATGAGATTCCATTGATACAGAGCCAATTCCAATAGACTTATTGAACGTTCCCATTGGCGTGCATCCAGCAGGAATTGAACCTACGAATTTGCCAATTATGAGTTGGGCGCTTTAACCATTCAGCCATGGATGCTTAACAGGGATCATCGTACATCGTGAATAACCAAATTCCAATTGAAATGAAATCTTTAGGAGGAATCAATGAAAGAGGAATCAATGAAACGACATCAATTCAAACCCTGGATCTTCGAATTGAGAGAGATATTGAGAGAAATCAAGAATTCTCACTATTTCTTAGATTCATGGATCAAATTCGATTCAGTGGGATCTTTCACTCCCATTTTTTTCCACCAAGAACGTTTTATGAAACTCTTTGACCCCCGAATTTTAAGTATCCTACTTTCCCGCGATTCACAGGGTTCAATAAGCAATCCATATTTCACGATCAAAGGTGTAGTACTGCTTGTAGTAGCGGTCCTTATATCTCGTATTAACAATCGAAAGATGGTCGAAAGAAAAAATCTCTATTTGATGGGGCTTCTTCCTATACCTATGAATTCCATTGGACCCAGAAATGAGACATTGGAAGAATCTTTTTGGTCTTCCAATATCAATAGGTTGATTGTTTCGCTCCTGCATCTTCCAAAGGGGAAAAAGATTTCTGAGAGTTGTTTCATGGATCCGCAAGAGAGTACTTGGGTTCTCCCAATAAATAAAAGAAATCAAAAGTGTATCATGCCTGAATCTAACCGGGGTTCGCGGTGGTGGAGGAACCGGGTCGGAAAAAAGAGGGATTCTAGTTGTAAGATATCTAATGAAACCGTAGCTGGAATT